ATTATTTAAAGATATGAAAGAGTCAAAATGCGAAAGCTCTTCTTTGTGGTTAAATGCCAAAAAATCAAGTAAGCTCATTCGTCTTTATGTTGTGTTGATCGTTACAGGCTTCTTGAATCTTCTAGATTACCTATCTTTATTGTCTTTTTTATTTGGTATTTGTATGGAACGGGGATAGGGATTTCTTCTTGTTTTCTTTATTATTGATAGGAATTCTCTTGTTAAGACCCTACTTAACTAATCAATTGAAACCTCAGATTCATACGAGAACCACGATAATTCAATGAAACCTTCAAAGTCCAAAGTTCACTGAGTGAGAACCATTGGATCATCACTTATTCAATCAAAAAAATAGCTATAATGACTAAAAACATAAAATACAAAGAAGCGTTTGTCCTTTGATCCAAATAAGAGTTTAAAAGCAGAAAAATATTTTGATTTATTAAAGTTTATAAGATAGAACGGAAAGAAGTCCGGCTACGAGGTCTGAGTATTAAGTATGAATCATAGTTCGAATACTTTGTGATCTATTTGATCTTTTTCGTGCTCCAGATACTCGAATGAATATCCGACGAAGTAAAACCATCTTGATAAAGATGACAGACCCCATTCTCTGTACTATCCATAGGGTCAATTCTAACAAGTCACACACTCATATTCCGGAAATATACAATGCAGAAAAAAATTTCGCGGTCGAACTACCAAAGGAGAATAGGCTAAAATTGTTAGACCTACATACTTTACTTTTTTGTATCGAGCTAAAAGCTAGAACTTCAAGATTCTTCTCAGTCTAATTCACTGAAATTCCATCCAGTAGAACAGAAGAATTATAAATCTCCAAAATAATAGATAGGAATACCGCAAATAGAGCCATTGCAATACCCATCAAAGGGGTCGTTCCCCATCCAGGAGCTACTTTACCATATTCGGAATTCAACGGTTTCAATAACTTCCCTACAGTAGTGCTTCTTGGACCAGATCTAGAACTATCCTCAACAGTTTGTGTAGCCATAAATCTTATTTTGTATTCATTACGATCTGTTGACTTTGTATACCATTCCGTTGTAAATAAATGATCTTAGCATAGACCCAGTGTGGTCTTTCAATTCTATAATAATGGAAACAGCAACCCTAGTCGCCATCTTTATATCTGGGTTACTTGTAAGTTTTACTGGGTATGCTCTATATACTGCCTTTGGGCAACCCTCTCAACAACTAAGAGATCCATTCGAGGAACACGGGGACTAGTTGACGTAATCAGCCTCCAAATATTTGGAGGCTGATTACGTCAATGAAGATAATGCAAAATTATTTCATTTTTTAGTTGAAATTTTAGGTGGTTCCCGAAAAAAAATAGCGAAAAAAATTATCCCTAAAGTGGATACTAAAAGAAATGTATAAACCAATGCTTCCATAAATTTGATCGTGGTTTACAATTATAGCTTTCATACCTGTTTTGTTTACTTGGGAGTATCCCTCTGGATAAAGAAAGAAAGAAAAAGAGTCAAAGAAACGGCAGCGATTTAAATCAAGATTCCTACAGTACCCTACCTATTAAATAAAATCGCAAACAGAAACTAGAAGAAAAAAGCAATGTTGCATCAGACTGCTTGTCTTTTTGTAGTTGGATCTCCAAGTTTTTGGAATGCCCCAAATTCCACTTGAGCATCCAAATCGGGATCAATACCAGCAAAAACATCTCTGAAGAGGGTTCTAGCACCATGCCAAATGTGTCCAAAGAAGAAAAGTAGAGCAAACGAAGCATGTCCAAACGTAAACCAACCTCTTGGGCTGCTACGAAAAACACCATCGGATTTCAAAGTCGCACGATCTAATTCAAAAATCTCACCCAATTGAGCCCGTCTAGCATATTTTTTCACAGTTGCGGGATCACTATAACTCACTCCATTGAGTTCACCACCATAAAACTCAACAGTTACACCTACTTGTTCGACACTATATTTTGATTCTGCCCTTCTAAACGGGACGTCGGCTCTAACAATTCCGTCTCCGTCTACCAAAACAACCGGAAATGTTTCAAAAAAAGTAGGCATACGGCGTACAAAAAGTTCACGCCCTTCTTTATTTCTAAAGACGGGGTGTCCTAACCATCCAACAGCTATTCCATCCCCATTGTCCATTGAACCCGCTCGGAATAACCCCCCTTTTGCTGGATTATTACCAATATAATCATAAAAAGCTAATTTTTCAGGAATTTTAGACCAAGCTTCTGATAAACTTTGATTTTCAGCCAGTGCAGCACTAACTCTTCGATATATTTCTTGTTGAAAGTATCCCTGATCCCATTGATAACGAGTAGGACCAAATAATTCGATGGGAGTAGTTGCAGAACCATACCACATAGTTCCAGCAACAACAAAAGCTGCAAAAAAGACAGCAGCAATACTACTGGAAAGGACGGTTTCAATATTGCCCATACGTAATCCTTTGTATAGACGTTGAGGCGGACGAACACTAAGATGGAATAGGCCCGCTAATATACCCAACGTCCCTGCTGCAATATGATGAGAGGCTATTCCTCCCGGAACAAAGGGGTCAAAACCCTCCACGCCCCACGCCGGGTTTACGGGTTGGACCTTTCCGGTTAGTCCATAAGGGTCGGATACCCATATTCCAGGACCATATAATCCTGTTACATGAAATGCGCCAAAACCGAAGCAAGCCACTCCTGAAAGAAATAAATGAATTCCAAAAATCTTGGGCAAATCCAAAGAAGGTTTTCCTGTACGTTCATCACAAAAAATTTCTAGATCCCAATATACCCAATGCCAAATAGCTGCTAAGAAGCACAAGCCGGAAAACACGATATGTGCTCCGGCTACCCCTTCGTAACTCCAAAGACCCGGATTCGTTATAGTCCCTCCTGTAATATTCCAACCGCCCCACGAATTGGTTATTCCTAAACGAGTCATGAAAGGTATAACGAACATACCTTGTCTCCACATTGGATCAAGAACGGGGTCGGAGGGATCAAAAACTGCTAATTCATATAGAGCCATCGAGCCGGCCCAACCAGCAACCAGAGCAGTATGCATTATATGAACAGAAAGTAAACGACCGGGATCATTCAATACAACAGTATGAACACGATACCAAGGCAAACCCATGGAAATACCCCTTTATCAACGAAAAATAGACACTATGTAACTTTATTGCATTGGAAAAAACTATGCTACGTACCCCCCCTTTTTAGGTAATTATTTCGGAGAAAGGATTAATATTTGTTCTATTCTGTTAGTAATAATGGAACAATTCAATTCATAGAAAAAAAGGGAAGCGGATCTATTCTATATCCGATAAGTACCAATACGCAATGGGGGTGACTCCTATTTTATATGAACCAAGATAGCTATTATTGTTAATCATTCAGAAGCCCGTTCGTAAAGAATTTCCTTTATTTTTATTCATTCTCTCTTACTTTACTTTTATTTTATATTTTATTTTAGCTTATTCAACTTATGTATTAAATATCATGAATTTAAATATGATTAATAAAGTAGGAAAAAAGGGGATAATAGTATTAAAACCCGAAACCCCAATCTTACGTTTCCACATCAAAGTGAAATAGAGAACTTCATTCTCTTTTTTTTCATTTCATGCCTATTGGCGTTCCAAAAGTACCTTTTCGAAGTCCTGGAGAAGGAGATACATCTTGGGTTGACATATAGTGCGACTTGTCAGATATATTGGGCTATATGGGATTTCCCCATTTTCTCCCTCGATCGAGATATCCTCTGTTTCGCTCAAAAAGATTGATTGAATTATCAAAAATTTGTAACGCGAAGCGCAAAAAATAAAGTGGAATTAAATGCAGGGAGTATTTAGATTGATATTAGATTATCAAAATTTTTTTATGGTTTACGTGATCGGACTAATAAAATGAAGTATCCAGGCTCCGTTTAGCAAAAACCCAATTGATAATTAATATATAATATTTTTATAATTACTACTTATATGATATGCAAAATTATGATAAAAAATTCTATAAAAAAATTGAAACAGGGTGATCTAAAACTGTTGCTCAAATTAAATCATATAATTCAAAATTTGTTGACTATTTGACAGAAGACATGTGAAAGAAATGAATTGAAAAAAAAAGAAGGAGTAGTAAAAAAAGACGCGGTATTTGGTTCATTTGTCCTATATGTGCAAATCAAAATCGGGCAAATTTTTCCTTTTACTCGGGGTAGAGCATAAACCTAAAAAATGGAATAAAAAAAGGAAGAAGCCCGTTCAGGAACAAGAAAAAACCATCGCCATTTCAACTGAATCTCGATGAAAAAAAAATATCAATGAATCAAATGAGTCTGACAGGCTTAATCAATCGTTTTATTAGAGGATTATAATATCTAATAAAAGGCGCCAAAACTGAATTTTTCTTTTACTTTTGGGAGCAAGCCCTTCCGTTATAAGTTAGAAAGAAAAACCTTCTATGAAAAAAGGGGAGGTTGGAATCGACACATTGATTTTTTCACAATTTTTGTTGAACCGTATGCACCAAAAGGTGCCTGTACGGCTCCTAAGGAATAAAATTTTATCCTAATCAACCGACTTTATCGAGAAAGATTATTTTTTTTAGGCCAAGAGGTTGATACCGAAATCTCGAATCAACTTATTAGTCTTATGATATATCTCAGTATAGAAAAGGATACCAAAGATCTTTATTTGTTTATAAACTCTCCTGGTGGATGGGTAATATCTGGAATGGCTATTTATGATACTATGCAATTTGTGCGACCCGATGTACAGACAATATGCATGGGATTGGCCGCTTCAATAGCATCCTTTATCCTGGTCGGAGGAGCAATTACCAAACGTATAGCATTCCCTCACGCTTGGCGCCAATGAGTTTTTTTATTTTCGAGAAAAAAATACTATGCCTTCGCCATCGGAAATATGAATTAGTTAAGTAATAATAGCATGGCACTTCGAATTCAATATGCAATTTTTTAGATTAAAAAAAATTAGATTATATATTGAAAGAGTAGTATGAGATAAGGAAGAGGTATTTCAAATGATATCTTACCTATTCGGGCACATTTGAGCGTCACAAACTTTGTTTTCACACCGGAAGCTTATTTATAAAATTTATAAAAAAAAAAAAGACACTTTGGGATTGCTGAATCATAGACGAATCAAAAAAATGATATATAAAGCAACGGAACCATCATAGTATTTTTTTAACTCCTACAAAAAAAGAAGGATGGTAATTGGATGATTTCTGGATCTGCGTATAATACAACCTATATTTTGTTTTCTTTCGCCAAAAGGAAAGTTCAAAAAAGTCAATTCCATTGTGGAGCCGTATGCAATGCACAAAAAAAGCCTGTACGGTTATTCAATTTTCTCCGTTTTTTTGGTTTTGGTTATCCCGCCTCATTCTGCGAAATAGAAGAACCTTTTCTATTATATCATCAGGGTAATGATCCATCAACCCGCGAGTTCGTTTTATGAGGCACAAACGGGAGAATTTATCTTGGAAGCGGAAGAACTACTAAAACTTCGCGAAACCATCACAAGGGTTTATGTACAAAGAACGGGCAAACCTATATGGGTTGTATCCGAAGACATGGAAAGGGATGTTTTTATGTCAGCAACAGAAGCCCAAGCTCATGGAATTGTTGATCTTGTAGCGGTTCAATAAAAAATAGGAGCGATTTCATGCAAATCTACAATTTCTCATTTTATATCTTTTTAGATTAAAGGTTTAGTTTCATATTCTCTTCAATATAAAAAAAATATTGAAGAGAATCTTGAAGAGAAGTAATTCAGAATTAGCCGGTTAGAACTAATCTAAACCAGCCCATTATTTATATGATTCCGTATGCCAACCATTAAACAACTTATTAGAAATACAAGACAGCCAATCCGAAATGTCACGAAATCCCCAGCGCTTCGGGGATGCCCTCAGCGACGAGGAACATGTACTCGGGTGTATGTGCGACTCGTTTAGATCATAGACTGAGACATAAAAAAAAAGGACATTCTTTTTGAAATATCAAGGATCAGTACCTGTGAATAAAATAGAATGGAGGAACTCGATTCATTATTTAAAAAATATAGATCGTTCATATATTCTATTGTGTCTGAAACTTATGGTTTACATTGGTGCAAATCCAATCAACTCCATTTTTTAGAAAACCCCCAATGATAACAAATTATTATCCATTAAGCGGGGGAAATTCCCTTTTTTAGAAAAAAGATTCCACTCTTGAAAGAAAAGAACGGACTAACAGGGTAAATGACCAAATCAATTTTAAAAATGAAATACCGTTACTGTATAAAGGGGATCTCATTGTGAAAGACCTATTACTGGAATATTCATGGGGTAGAGCCAAAGAATGTGAATTGTACAAGTTACCAATAGTATTGATTAATTAAAAGAAGGAGCTCCGGTGTATAGAGAGGACCTCACCGTTTTAGAAGTAACCATAGAAACGATGGAACCCACTATTTATCCAATTATATTTACTACTTTTTGTAGTTATTCTACTTTTTGATATCAAGTATCAAGGGAATTTATCCTTTCAAAGCAAAGGAAAATACCTAGCAAAAAATAGTGGTGGGGAAGGTTAGAGTAGCAAAAGCCATTGGAATTTTTTTTTATACATTGGAATAATTCGTTTGGTTATTAATAGACTAGTAAGGGGGAAAGAATAACTAAAAAAAGAATTAGTTATTCATCAAAGTTTGATTTATTCAATGACTAGAATTAAACGCGGATATATAGCTCGGAGGCGTAGAACAAAACTTCGTTTATTTGCATCAAGCTTTCGAGGGGCTCATTCACGACTTACACGAACTATGACTCAACAGAGAATAAGAGCTTTAGTTTCGGCTCATCGGGATAGGGGTAAAAGAAAAAGAGATTTTCGCCGTTTATGGATCACTCGAATAAATGCCGTAATTCACGAAATGGGGATATTCTATAGTTATAACCAATTCATACACAATCTGTACAAGAAGCAATTACTTCTTAATCGGAAAATACTTGCACAAATAGCTCTATTAAATAGGAGTTGTCTTTATACAATTTCGAATGACATAAACAAATAAGGGGATTGGAAGAAATCCACGAAAATATTTTAAATAGAGTTCTAAGGAGAATGAGCTCGGGGAAGGTAGAGTAGAAATTAGTATTATAAAAAAAGTCGTCAAAACAAAACGAGAGTATATAGTCGCTAAAAAACGAGTTATTTTTTTTTCTTTTCGACGATTCTTTTCTTTTTTTTTTTATGATAGACACAGACGTAACAATCAAATTTTGATTCTTGATTGGATTTTTCGAACAAAACATTAATCTCTTTTTTAATTCCTTCAGATTGGAATTGTTATTCAATTGAAGAATAAGTCTATTTTTTTCTGGTTCTAAGGCTAGTAGTTCTAGGGGTCGACTCACTTCTTTCAAATTGTTTCTGATTATTAAGAAAAGGTAACAAAGATAAAATACGAGCTTGTTTTATAGCAATAGTGATTAATCGTTGTTGTTTTAAAGTCACTCTATTCACCCGTCTAGATAATATTTTTCCTTGTTCACTAATAAATCGACTAATTAAACTCATGTTTCTATAATCAATTCGATCCCCCGATTGGATCGGGGGCAAACGCCTACGAAAAGATCGCTTGGATTTAGTAAAAAGTCGCTTAGATTTATTCATAATTTTTTATTCCTTATCTCTAAAATCCTATTTTGATCGGATCAAAATAAAAACGATTTCTATTTCTATTTCTATATAGGATAGAGTTTCTATATAGAATTAAGAATCTAGGATTAGATTTCTTTCTATTGATTTATTTGTTTATATTTATATATATGTAATAATATATAGGTACTAGCATTATTCCTGTTTTTAAAATAAAAGTTGACATACAAGCACTCAATTTGATCTATTTCTTGATTTCCCCGTGAATTGTATGTTTATAACAATAGGGACAGAATTTTCTCAATTCCAATCGACTAGGGGTGTTATGCCGATTCTTTTGAGTAATATATCTGGAAATTCCTGCTGATTCTTTTTTAATATCATTTCGAACACAACTGGTACATTCCAAAATAATTGTTACTCGAACATCTTTACCCTTGGCCATGAAACCTCCTTTGGATTTATGATTCACCTCAATCTTCTATTTTCATTTTAGGATCCAGAAAGAACAAGAACCAAAAAAATAGAAGCTGTTAACTAAAAAAAATTCTGAAATATTTCGTTGCAATGAATATTAATTAGTAATTAAATAAAAATAATAAGTAATACAATGATTTTGTGAAAACTCTATTTAAAATCTTTGTACAGTATTTTTTTTAAGTATCTCATAAGATACTCTTTCCCTAGCAACACTTTTTTTCGTTCTATTACTAATACTAATTTAATTGGATCCTGAACCCTCATTTTTATGACCTTTCTCCCCCCCCCCCCACCTTTTCTAATTAGTTTTTTAGAATAAATTATAAAAAGTGGGGGGGGGGGGGATTAGTCCCCGATCGTTGATTGTATCTCTAAATTTTTCACCCCTTTCTGATGTTAATAACTAGAATCAAAAAAAGGGAAATGTTAATGCATCTGGAAATAAACGATTAATCTCTATTAATAAACCCGCTAACGAACCGAACCATAGAGTACTTAGTACCGGTGCTACGGAAAGATATGTTTTTAGATCTCGCATTTTAAATCCTCCTTCTTTCTTCTTTATTGTATTACATTATATATAGTAATATATATAACTACAGATGTACATGTAATTAAGAAGTTTTTGTATTTGTATACGTAACTTACGTCCCTCCGCTTTCAAAATGAGAATTGAAATATTGTCTACTAGAACGATCTTATAGATTCCATTTGAAAACGTAAACGCCTATTTATGTCAAATTGAAATTGAGAGAATTTTCGTAAAAAAAAGTAAATTTTTTAATTATATCTTTGTTATCTGATATGAGAAAAAAAGAAGAAATGAATTTGATATACCAATAAAAAAGAAGAAGGATGTGGAAAACAAGACAGGAATTCTCTACAATGACACTGTAAACCAATTGAAAGGGATGTAGCGCAGCTTGGTAGCGCGTTTGTTTTGGGTACAAAATGTCACGGGTTCAAATCCTGTCATCCCTACCTATTACTGCTCAGAAGAGCAGTAACGAGGTATCTATTCTGAAATTTATGATATACTATGTATGATATAGTATATACGTACGAAATAGATTCGGGTTAAAAAATGCCCTCTTTCTAGCTTTTTCGTTTTTTAGAAAAAAAAACAAGAAAAACGCTCTTAGTTCAGTTCGGCAGAACGTGGGTCTCCAAAACCCAATGTCGTAGGTTCAAATCCTACAGAGCGTGATTTCACTCTTGTTTATTAGATTGTGTCAAAATTCCACTGCTCGCAAATTACTGAGCAGAAATCTGAATTAGACCTCCCGCATATGAAAGCAAGAAGGAGGTCAGTAAAAAAAAACGAGATGTTAATTAATTAAAAGTCCAACTGATCACCACGTCTGTATTGTAAATAAGCAGTTACGAATAATCCAGCCAAAGTAATAGGAATTAGACCTAAGACGATTCCAAATAAAAAAACTTCAATCATTTCAATTTTCTTTTGTTTTCATTTTTGAAAGGGAGAAAAGAGAGGTACTATCTATTCCTAGCTCTTAATCTGTATTGCCGATGAATCTCACAAAATTGGGTAATTAACACGGTAAGGAACTATCGAACATATGAAATACCACCGAAATCCTTTTTTATAAAAAAATCTGCATTCAATTAATTTCAAATAAGTCGTATTTTGCTTAGACCAATAAATAGAACTGAGGTTATAGTTAAAGCTGCTAGTAGAAAACCGAAATAACTAGTTATAGTAGGCATGAAGGGACTCAATAAAATATGGTTTTTTATACATATGTTTCTAAAGTACTTCCCTAAGTTTCAATTGCATTTTTTTTTTAAGAAATAGAGAAAGATAACTAGTTCCAAGAATTCAAAAAATGCAATTG